CGTACCCGTCATGGGCATCCTGCTTTTCTATGTTTTATAGACTTGTATGTAACTATTGAGAGTCGAGATATTCTACATAATGTGAATATTCCAACAAAAAGTTTGATTTTAGTTCAAAATGATCAATATGTAGAATCAGAACAAGTGATTGCCGAGATTCGTACCGGAACGTCCACTTTTCATTTTAAAGAGAGAGTTCAAAAACATATTTATTCTGAGTCAGAAGGAGAAATGCACTGGAGTACTGATGGCTATCATGCGACCGAATATCCATATAGTAATGTTCATTTATTACCAAAAACAAGTCATTTATGGATATTAGCAGGAGGTCTATGCAGATCCAATATAGTGTCTTTTTCACTCCACAAGGATCAAGATAAAATGAATGCTAATTCTTTTTCTCTCGAAGAAAGATATATCTTTGATCTCTCACTAACTAATGATCAAGTAAGACATAAATTGTTGGATACTTTTGGTAAAAAATATAGGGAAATTTTTGACTATTCAAAACCTTATCGAATCATGTCCAAGGGTCATTGGAATCTTATAGAGCCTTCTACTTATATTCGTCAAGAGAATTCCTTGGCGAAAAAGCGAAGAAATAGATTCGTGATTCCCTTACAATATGATCAAGAACAAGAAAAGAAACTAATACCCTGTTTTTGTATTTCGATTAAAATACCTATAAATGGTATTTTACATAGAAATAGTATTCTTGCTTATTTTGATGATCCGCGATACAGAAGAAGCAGTTCGGGAATTACTAAATATGGGATTGTCGAAGTAGATTCAATCGTAAAAAAAGAGGATTTGATTGAGTATCGAGGAGCAAAAGAATTTAGTCCGAAATACCAAATGCAAATGAAAGTAGATCGATTTTTTTTCATTCCCGAGGAAGTGCATATTTTACCCGGATCTTCGCCCATAATGGTCCGGAACAATAGTATCATTGGAGTAGATACACGACTTGCTTTAAATATAAATACAAGAAGTCGAGTAGGTGGATTAGTTCGAGTGGAGAGAAAAAAAAAAAGTATGGAACTGAAAATATTTTCTGGAGATATTCATTTTTCTGGAGAGGTGGATAAAATATCTAGGCACAGTGGCATTTTGATACCACCAGGAATGGAAAAAAAAAATTCTAAAGGATCAAAAAAATTGAAAAATTGGATCTATGTCCAACGGATTACACCTACCAAAAAAAAGTATTTTGTTTTGGTTCGGCCCGTAGTCACATATGAAATAGCTGATGGGATAAATTTAGCAACACTTTTCTCTCAGGATCTCTTGCAGGAAAAGGATAATGTCCAACTTCGAATTGTCAATTATATACTTTATGGAAATGGCAAGTCAATTCGAGGAATTTCTCACACAAGTATTCAATTAGTTCGGACTTGCTTAGTATTGACTTGGGACCAAGAAAAAAAGAGTTCTATAGAAGAAGAGGTTCATGTTTCTTTTGTTGAAATAAGGGCAAATGATCTGCTTCGTGATTTCATCCGAATTGAGTTAGTAAAGTCCACTATTTCGTATACCGAAAAAAGGTATGATACGGCAGGTTCAGGATTTATTTCCAATAATGAATTAGATCGTACCCATAGAAATCCTTTTGATTCCAAGGCGAAGATTCAATCATTTCCCCAACATAAGGGAACTCTTGGTACGTTGTTGAATCGAAATAAGGAATGCCAATCTTTCATAATTTTGTCATCATCCAATTGTTCTCGAATTGGCCCCTTCAATACTTTGAGATATAATAATGCGACAAAAGAATCGGATCCCATGACTCCAATTAGGGATTTGTTGGGTCCTTTAGGTACTATTGTGCCTAAAATAGTAAAATTTTGTTCATCTTACTATTTAAGAACTTATAATCAAGTCTTTTTAAAGAAATATTTTTTATTTGAAAATTTTCAACAGACTTTCCAAGTGCTTCAAGTACTTCCATTTCAATACTGTTTCCTAGATGAAAATAGTAGGATTTATAATCCCGATCCATGCAGTAACATCATTTGGAATTCATTCCATTCGAATTGGTGTTTTCTCCATCACGATTCTTGTGAAGAGGCATGGACAATAATTAGCCTTGGACAATTCCTTTGTGAAAATGTATGTCTATTGAAATACGGATCACGCATAAAAAAATCTGGTCAAATTTTCATTGTTCATGTTGACTCTTTAGTTATAAGATCAGCTAAGCCCTATTTGGTCACTCCAGGAGCAACTGTACATGGCCATTATGGGGAAACCTTTTCTGAAGGAAATACATTAATTACATTTATATATGAAAAATCGAGATCTGGTGACATAACGCAAGGTCTTCCAAAAGTGGAACAAATCTTAGAAGTTCGTTCGATTGATTCAATATCGATGAACCTCGAAAGAAGAGTTGAAGGTTGGGACGAACGTATCCGAAGGATTCTTGGGATCCCCTGGGGATTCTTGATTGGAGCTGAACTAACCATAGCCCAAAGTCGTATCTCTTTGGTTAATAAGATCCAAAAGGTTTATCGATCCCAGGGGGTACAGATCCATAATAGACATATAGAGATTATTGTACGTCAAGTAACATCAAGAGTTTTGGTTTCAGAAGATGGAATGTCTAATGTTTTTTTACCTGGGGAATTTATTGGATTGTTGCGAGCAGAGCGAGCAGGGCGCGTTTTGGACGAAGCGATCTTTTATCGGGCAATCTTATTGGGAATAACGAAGTCATCTCTGAATACTCAAAGTTTCATATCCGAAGCGAGTTTTCAAGAAACTGCTCGAGTTTTAGCAAAAGCTGCTCTACGAGGTCGTATTGATTGGTTGAAAGGCCTGAAAGAGAACGTTGTTTTGGGGGGGATTATACCAGTTGGTACCGGATTCAAAAAATTAGTACATCGTTCAAAGCAAGACAAAAACATTCATTTGAAAATCAAAAGGAAGAATCTATTCGAGTTGGAAATGAGAGATATTTTGTTACACCATAGAGAATTATTTTGTTTTTATTCCCCAAACACTTTCTATGAGACATCAGACCAATCATTTACGTAATGTAATTTTTTAATTTACTAATTCTTAACAAGAGGTTCATTCTTTTTACTTTAACTCTCTGGTCCAATTATGGATTTCGTAATCAATGAAATCAAAAATAAAGAATGAAATTCATGGTTTGGGTCGTAGATCAAAGGTCAATCCTGGTAGAAGGTTCCGTTGGAACAATTATTTATTTCACAAGGTAATGAATCTCTTTTCTTTGAAAAAAAAAAAAAGAAAAAGTGTGGGAAAATGGGAAGACGATATTGGAACATCAATTTGGAAGAAATGATGGAAGCAGGAGTTCATTTTGGTCATGGTACTAATAAATGGAATCCTAGAATGGCTCCTTACATCTCTGCAAAGCGTAAAGGTATTCATATTACAAATCTTACTATAACTGCTCGTTTTTTATCAGAAGCCTGCGATTTAGTTTTTGATGCAGCAAGTAGGGGAAAAAAATTCTTAATCGTTGGCACCAAAAAGAAAGCAGCGGATTTAGTAGCATCAGCAGCAATAAGGGCTCGATGCCATTATGTTAATAAAAAATGGCTTGGTGGTATGTTAACGAATTGGTCTACTACAGAAACAAGACTTCAGAAATTCAGGGACTTAAGAGCAGAACAAAAGATGGGGAAACTCAATCGTCTTCCCAAAGGAGATGCAGCAATGTTGAAGAGAAAGTTATCTACCTTGCAAACATATCTGGGTGGGATCAAATATATGACGGGATTGCCCGATATTGTAATTATCGTTGATCAGCAAGAAGAATATACGGTTCTTCAAGAATGTGTTATTTTGGGTATTCCGACGATTTGTTTAATCGATACAAATTGTGACCCAGATCTTGCAGATATTTCTATTCCGGCCAACGATGATGCTATAGCTTCGATTCGATTGATTCTTACCAAATTAGTATCTGCAATTTGTGAGGGCCGTTCTAGTTATATAAAAAATGGTTGAATATCTTATCATTACTCTTATTATTAAGAAGAAGAAAGAAGAAGATTAGTTTGTTTTTGGTGAACTCTCTTTGATTGTTACTATTTTGGTTTGCATCTTTTGGAGTTTGAATTATGTTTTGAATATTAAAGAATATTTAAAAGATAAAATGATTGGTATTTTTTTATGTGATTTCTCGGTATCCGAAATATATGATTCATAACTTAAATTCATGAATGAACATAGATGAATTGAGAAAGAGATGGTTGAATCAAAATAATTCCTTTTTTGAAGTTCGATTTCTGTTAGAGGACAATATGAATTTTATACCATGTTCCATTAAAACACTCAAAGGATTATACGATATATCAGGTGTAGAAGTAGGCCAACATTTCTATTGGCAAATAGGAGGTTTACAAATTCATGCCCAAGTACTTATCACTTCTTGGGTTGTAATTGCTATCTTATTAGGTTCAGTCATCATAGCTGTTCGAAATCCACAAACCATTCCGACCGACGGTCAGAATTTCTTCGAATATGTCCTTGAATTTATTCAAGACTTGAGCAAAACTCAGATTGGAGAGGAGTATAGTCCTTGGGTTCCTTTTATAGGAACGATGTTCCTATTTATTTTTGTTTCTAACTGGTCAGGTGCTCTTTTACCTTGGAAAATCATAAAGTTACCTCATGGGGAGTTAGCTGCGCCCACGAATGATATAAATACTACTGTTGCTTTAGCTTTACCCACGTCAGTGGCATATTTCTATGCGGGTCTTAGCAAAAAAGGATTGGGATATTTTGGGAAATACATTCAACCAACTCCAATACTTTTACCAATTAATATTCTAGAAGATTTCACAAAACCTTTATCTCTTAGTTTTCGACTTTTCGGGAATATATTGGCTGATGAATTAGTGGTTGTTGTTCTTGTTTCTTTAGTACCTTCAGTAGTTCCTATACCTGTCATGTTTCTTGGATTATTTACAAGCGGTATTCAAGCTCTTATTTTTGCAACTTTGGCTGCGGCTTATATAGGTGAATCCATGGAGGGTCATCATTGACTAACTTTCGAAATAGTCTCTTATCCCAATTCAAGGGGGTTCAATATAATCCACTAGGTTAGAGAATAAAATGCAAATAGCTACATGTATGTATATATGAAGAAAGATAGATGAAATTTGGAAGAGAAAGAAGGGTTGGGGCTCCTACTACATATATGTATATGTAATGCCTATGAGTATAAATCCTTGTGTATGTTTCGAAGAATGGTTCCAGAATACGATTTAATAGAATAAAAAGTGCAGGTGATTTACGTTATGGAAGAATAAAAGTATATGTTATTTACTAGTTAGATAGTAATTACCCCTATCTCTTTTTTTTCTAGTCCACTGCATTTAGATGAATTTCCATATCAGTCCTTTTTCTATTTTGTCTGTGATTGTGAATTGAATGAAAAATGAAAGAGAAAGAATAGAATAGTTTCTAAACAAGGAAATGCAATGACTAAAACCGTATACATATTACATAAGGTAGAAAGAAAAAACGGTATATCGAAGTAGTTCTGACAATTCAGTAATATTCTGAATTCCATTTGGAGCTTTTATCTACTTCGACCCGATAGATTTTGGTGATAAAGATCAAAAAAGAAAAAATAAGTGTAGTAAAAAGTAAAAAGTAGAAAAATAAGTAGATTAAGTACTAATTCATTGAAGTACTAATTCATTGGTTGGTTGTATCATTAACCATTTCTTTTTTTGGTGCGAGGAACTTACCATGAATCCACTTATTTCTGCTGCTTCCGTTATTGCTGCTGGATTGGCTGTAGGGCTTGCTTCTATCGGACCTGGGGTCGGTCAAGGTACTGCTGCGGGCCAAGCCGTAGAAGGTATTGCGAGACAACCAGAAGCAGAGGGTAAAATACGAGGTACTTTATTGCTTAGTCTGGCTTTTATGGAAGCTTTAACAATTTATGGACTGGTCGTGGCATTAGCTCTTTTATTTGCAAATCCTTTTGTTTAATGTTTAATTTCATCGTAGAATAAAAATGTAAAAAAAAAAGAAGAATAAAAACATAACCATAACTAATAAATTTGAGAATTCTCAAATTCCATTAAGAATAATAAGCGGAGTGATACAAAAAGAACTCTGTTCTTTGTTAGTCCTATCTATAAGGGGAGAGCTTATGAAAAATATAACCGATTCTTTTGTTTCCGTGGAGCACTGGCCATCCGCTGGGAGTTTCGAGTTTAATACCGATATTTTAGCAACAAATCCAATAAATCTAAGCGTAGTGCTGGGTGTATTGATTTTTTTTGGAAAGGGAGTGTGTGCGAGTTGTGTATTTCAAGAATAGGTTGGATTTCACCGGCTGCACTTTCTTTATTCTTTTTTATAGCAGAAATAGGAACAAAGGGTGCACAATCTCGACGAATTACTTCGGAATTGGATTTCATTCAGAGATCATATGTAAGAACCATAGCATTTCGTGACTAATTGATAAATGAACTTTGATTCTCTTCTCTATCAACCAACAATGTTGAGGTCTTTTACATGGTTAAAGATAAATTGTTTGAAGTCCAGGCACAGCATAGTATGGTACTCTTTCTACCGCTACGTTAGTAACAAAAAGGTTTAAAGATGATAAAAAAGGAATAATTGGGAATTTATCCGATGTAGAACACTCATATGGATAAAATTATTTGAACCATTATGGGTATCTCCCTCCCTTTTTTTTATCCACTGCCGAATCGACGACCTATGTATTCTATTTGTATAAAAAAGAGAATTTTTTGGATAAAAAAATTGAAATCTCATTCTAATAATAATGATAATGAAGTAATGAAGTTCAAAATTCTATTAAATTAGATATTATCTAATTAGATATTATCTATATAGAATTTTGATCTAATTTATCATAGCATATAAAGAAGAAAGAATAGAATTCTTTTTTCTTTAAAATCTTTTTTTTTATTTTTGGAAATAAGTTGTAAATAAAGAACAAATAAAGAAACAACTTTGCTGACAATTTTTTATTTTTTGTCTGGTCTGAAGAGTCCTCCTAAGATTCTGATGTTAGATCAGTTTCGATATACGAACAGAAAAGAGAGGATAGGCTCATTCCGTTCAAAGATATGGGGAATGCCCATCAATCAAAGAAAAGAGAAAAGAAACAATTGAGCGTGAGAGCCAAATGAATCGAAAGATTCATGTTTGGTTCGGGAAGAGATATGATAGTTGTGAAATGAATGGAAAGATAATCTACTTTCATTAAATGATTTATTAGATAAGCGAAAACAGAGGATCTTGAGTACTATTCGAAATTCAGAAGAATTACGTAAAAGAGCCATTGAACAGCTCGAAAGAGCTCGGGTTAGATTACGGAAAGTGGAAATCGAAGCAGATGAGTATCGAACGAATGGATACTCCGAGATAGAACGAGAAAAAGTAAATTTGATTAATGCTACTTCCAATAGTTTGGAACGATTAGAAAATTACAAAAATGAAACTCTTTTTTTTGAAAAACAAAGAACAATTAATCAG